CAAATGGCGACGCTTTTCGTGTACCCCGGAACCCACAATTACCGGCAGAGGACGAAGAAACCACTTGACCTCGTACATCTGTAACAGTCACAATGGTATTATTAAAACCTGCTTGAACATGAATAACCCCTTTTGGTATTCTACGCGTCCTCTTACGTAGACGTCGGGTCCTACGTGAAACCAATTTCAGTCTCGCTTTTGCCATATTTTAGCATCTCATAAATATGAGTCAGAGATCTATGGATCTATCCATTTTCGAATATAGGGCCTTTCCCGAAGTTGATTATCCTTGTCTTTGTTTATGCCTTGGGTTGGAACAAATTACTCGAATTCGGCCCTGACGGCGTATTAATCGACATTTTTCACAAATTTTACGAACAGAGGCTCTTATTTTCATATTTGCCGACTTTCACCTTAATTCTGAATCTACGTCTTGGAAGAAAATAAGTTTCTTGAAATTTTGTATTTCGAATCATATTGAATGAATGTTGAAAAAAATACCGAAATTTTTGATTCTTATTTTTCGCAAAGTCAAAAATTCGACTAATTGAAGACTCGTTGTATTATAATAAACCTAAGTGGTAGCTTTCCCGAAATATAACCGAGAATTAGAGCATTATTATCTAAATGAACCCCAAAGATGTCGTTGAGAACGGATTCTTTAATTAAACTTTCCGGAATCGATTTCTGTTTTTCAGTTAAACGAAAACCTCTTTTGTTCTGGATCAACTTCTTTATTATGGACGATCTAAAACCATAGATGTCGTTTTCAAAGATGAGGTCGTAGATGAGATACGATATTAGACAACCTGTCCCCTTTCTTTGTCACAAATAGAAAATTGCGAATTTCATTTGGATATTAGAAGTATTACCATATATAACACAAACATTCTCCACCTATTCTTTCTAATCGAGCCTCTCGGTCTGTCATTAGACCTCGAGAAGTCGAAAGAATTACAATCCCCATCCCGCCTAAAATTCTAGGAATTCGTTGAGAGTTAGAATAGATTCGTAGACCGGGTCGACTAATGCGTTTTAAATTTAAAACTTTTCGATTTCTATAAGGCTCGTCCCGATTCCTTCTATAGCGTAGGGTTAAAACCAAAAAAGATTTGTTGTTTTCTCGATGTTTTCTCACGTTTTCGATAAAACCCTCGCGTAAAAGTATTTGAACAAGACTTTCGCTGAGATTCGTAAATGCTATTCGAACCACTCTTTTTGTATTCATCTCAGCATTTCGTATCGAGGTTAGTATGTCAGCAATAGTATCCTTAGCCATAATGAATTAAAGTATTGGTCCCTCCCAATTTTGATATAATCAACATGTTTTTCTTGTTTTTTCTTTGGTTATGACTATGCATTTTTCAAGGTATATGCGTGAGACACAATCTACTAACTGAATCTTAATTGATTTCTTTCAAATAACTACCCTAAACATAACTATATTCTTTCTGGAATGATATTATCATGGAACTAGATTAGGGTCTCGTTTTATAATACTTCGGGAGCTAATGAAACTATTTTGGTAAAATGGAACTGTCTCAATTCCTCTGCAATCGCACCAAAAACTCGAGTGCCTTTTGGATTGCCTTCTTGATCAATGACAACTGCGGCATTGTCATCATATCGTATTATCATACCGTCGTCGCGTTTGAGTTCTTTACAAGTACGTACAATTACAGCTCTGACCACTTCTGATCTTTCTAGCGACATTTGCGGAACTGCTTCTTTGATCACAGCAACAATAACGTCACCAATATGAGCATATCGACGATTGCTAGCTCCTATGATTCGAATACACATCAATTTGCGAGCTCCGCTGTTATCCGCTACATTCAAATAGGTCTGAGGTTGAATCATATCATTTTTTTGATTGTTTTTTTTAGGCAAAGTAAAGGGCGAAGAAAAAAAGAAATATTGTTTGTCCAAAAAACCAAACCTGCACCTTCGATTCGTTTGTATCCCCAAAAGCGATTTTTTTTGCTTTTGCCTTTTTCTTTTACATTTCCAAATTTTATCCCGAAAGAATGAATTGAGTTCGTATAGGCATTTTGGACGCTGCTATTGAAATAGCCCTTCTAGCTATATTTTCTGTTACGCCACCGATTTCATAAAGTATTCGACCTGGTTTAACAACAGCTACCCAATATTCAGGCGATCCTTTACCCGAACCCATACGTGTTTCTGCGGCTCTGACTGTAACCGGTTTGTCTGGAAATATACGGACCCATATTTTTCCACCACGGCGTGCATTTCGTGTCATTGCCCGTCGACCTGCTTCTATTTGTCTAGATGTGATCCAAGCGGGTTCAAGTGCCTGAAGAGCATATTTACCGAAACAAATATAATTACCTCGATAAGAAATTCCCTTCATTCTTCCTCTATGTTGTTTACGGAATCTGGTTCTTTTGGGGTTATAGTTGATGGTTGGGTTTGAATTCCATCTCTACTCCAGAATCGGACGTGAGAGTTTCTTCTCATCCGGCTCCTCGCGAATAAAAAGATTCCAAAATAGGGAATTAAAAGGAAATTTAGATAGAATAGAATTTGAATTAAGATAGGCTTGTAGTTCATACGATATCCATCGATTTCATAAGTATAAGTAATATATCGAAGTATGGAGTTCAGCGAATCGATCTCAAATCTGGTAGTAATTTGTATCTTCTTTCTATCGTATAGTGAAAGACCTAAAAGAACTATTTCTATGAAATATAGATAGATATATAATTTTATTGGTTTTGAGAATCTTAAAATGAATCTTTCTTTTGTTTTCTCCTTGAATTTAACCGCCTTAGCATCTTTAATTGACCCAAATTTAGTAATCCAAGAAAAGAAAGGTTTCGCGGGCGAATGTTGACTCTTTCAATTCAATTTCGATTTCGGTTGTAGCCATAATTTCTAACTTTTTCGAATAGATGAATTGGTCTCGGGTCCGTTCCGCCATCCAGATCAATGAATCATTAGAATTCGTGTTCAATCGAATTTTTGAGATCCACAGGTTCCGTCGTTCTCATCGCTTCTTACTTAATGTTTAGGTCTGAATTCTGCAATGGAGCTCAATGAAAGTTGTGCGTGAGTCAATCTTCTCAGTCTTTATTGACTCGAAGCTCTTGATTTTTTTGTTCTCTGGGCGGATTCATTTTAGTATGGATGAATCTGTCTTAATGCTTTCTTACATTGCCCTTTTTATGAGACGGCTCATAGACCTTACATATTCCATATTGGAATTAGATAGCATCAATCGTCGTTTTCTTTCTTTCTCTCATCCTTCCATTTATCCACACCCTTATTTTCTTTTCTCTATTTTGATTCACAACTTAGAATCTGATTTTTTGTTTTTATTTAGGCAAAAAGGTTTCAGTTGCTACAAGGATATGACTGATCTGTCATATCTTGACCGGTTCTTTGGATCCAGATAATGCGAAGTGATGAATTGGGTATTTTTCTAGAGTTATTAGTTTCGACTATCAGTGGCTTTTTTTTACTAACCCGAAAAAACCAACGAGTCACACACTAAGCATAGCAATTATAGCAAGCATTCAATTGAATTTTTATTAAACCCGATAGAATTACGAATAATTACAAATTCAAAAAGTTTTTTGGTTTTGGATTGAACAGAAAAAGAAGAAATGGCTTTCTCGTTTTTTAGTATTAGCAACTAGAAGGGAAGGTCCAGAAAAAGTTTCTTATTCTCCATCAATAAATATCCAAATTTTAATGCCTAATATCCCAGAAATAGTTCGAACTGGATAGGAACAATAATCGATTTTCGCTTGAATGGTTTGTAGGGGAACTCTACCTTCTCGGATCCATTCAACCCGCGCAATTTCTTTTCCGTCAATACGTCCTGCAATTTGCACTCGAATTCCTTTTGTATTTGCTTGTTCAGTTAATTCAATTGCTTTTTTCATTGCTTTTCGAAATGAAACTCTCTTCTTTAATTGGTCGGCGATAAATTCTGCAAGAATAGTAGGATTTCTATAAGGCTTTGCAATTCTTATGATAGCAAGGTTAAATTTTCGGTTCACACAAAAAAATTCTTTTTGTAAATTTCTCTGTAATTCTTCGATTTCTCGCGGTCGCTTTTCCTTAAATAATTTCGGGGATGCTGTATAGATTTTAATTTTGATTACATCGATTTGTTTTTGAATCTCTATACGTATAATTCCTTCGACGACGGAGTAGATTTTCATCTTTTTTTGTATATAATTCTTGATATAATCTCTTATTTTTGCATCTTCTTGTAAATTTTCTGAATACTTTTTGGGGTGTGCAAACCAAAGGGAATAATGACTTTGAGTTGTACCAAGTCTGAAACCAAGTGGATTTATTTTTTGTCCCATGCTCCCCCATTATTATACATATCGTGCTCTTCTCTAGTTCTATACTGCTTTTTCCCTTTCGTTTTTTTGAACTCTTGCATAGAGTCTGTTTCAAAAAATTTCTCTGGCTTGAACCAGAATGTCTCTTCATATTCACTTATGGAGATATCTTTCATTACAATCATTATATGGCAGGTCGGTTTTTTTATCCGATAACTACGTCCTCGCGCTCGAAGTTTTAGTCGCTTCATAGTAGTACCCTCGTTGACTTCAGCTTTACTAATGACTAAATCTGCTTCGTTAGAACCAAGAAGGGAACTAGCATTTGCTGCTGCCGAATAAACTACTTTAAAAATAGGATAACATGCTCGATAAGGCATGAGTTCTAATATCATAAGTGTTTCGTCGTAAGAACGTCCACGAATTTGGTCAATGACCCTTCTCGCTTTGTGAACAGACATAGAGATATGTTGACTTAAAGCGTATACTTCTGTTTTGTTCTCCTTTATGACCATAAAATTCTCCTCCTACTAATCAATTATAAACATCTCTATATTTTCACTCTTTTTAACGACGAGATTTATTATCGTTTTTTGTATGTTCTCGAAAATTTAAAGTAGGTGCAAATTCTCCTAATTTGTGGCCGATCATATCATTATTTATATAAATAGGTAAATG